GGATTCCTCTCAAAGTCTATTTTTGATTCATTAATTTTCATCAAAAAATTTGTTACAGAGATGGACTACATACATCTAAATAGGACAGGTCGTTCTTTGATTTTGAAAGGAAAATCCAATTCAAACTTTTTTTTAACTGCTAATACGAATAATAATATAACTACCAATAATGATAAAACCAGTATTATCACGAAAGTACCTAAAATACAAAAAAAAGTTCCTAGATGGTTATACAAATTAATCAGCGAATTAGAACAACAATCAGGAGAACATAACGAAAAAGTATCATTCGATTTTGATATTCGTTCAAGAAAAGCCAAACGGGTAGTAATCTTGACTACGAAGAAGGAGAAGACTGATCCTAATACGACCGGTCCTAATATGACCGATACTAATCCGTCCGATGAACCAAATGACGTCGCTTTGACACGCTATTCCCATCAACCTGACTTTCGTCGATGTGTAATAAAAGGTTCTATGCGAGCACAAAGGCGCAAAATAGTTATTTGGGAATTGTTTCAAACAAATGCATCTTCGGCTCTTTTTTTGGACCGAATAGAAAAAAAACCTTTTTCTTCTTTTGCTACCTACTTGATTCAACGATTTTTTATAAATTGGGTGGAAGGGAAAGAATTGAAAAATATAGATATAGAGTATATAGAAGAGAAAACAAATGACACGTTGAGAATAGAGATAGCGGAGACCTGGGATATCATTCCATTTGCACAAGTAGTACGAGGTACCATGTTACTAACCCAATCTATTTTTAGAAAATATATTATATTACCTTCATTCATACTTGCAAAAAATCTTGGACGTATGTTACTATTTCAACGTCCTGAATGGTTTGAAGACTTAGAGGAATGGAATAGAGAGATGTATGTTAAATGTACCTATAATGGTGTTCCATTATCCGAAACCGAATTTCCAAAAAATTGGTTAACAGATGGTATTCAGATAAAAATCGTATTTCCTTTCTGTATGAAACCTTGGCGCAAATCTAAATTACGATCCTCTCAGAAAACTATAATCAATAATACAAAAGAAAACGATGATTTTTGTTTTTTAACAATTTGGGGAAAGGAATCTGAATTTCCTTTTGGTTCGCCTCGAAAACGACCTAGCTTTTTTAAACCGATTTTTAAAGAACTTGAAAAAAAAAAAAAATTGTACAAAGGCAAAATAATTCGATTTTTATTTTTAAGGTTAAAAGAAATATTTAAAATTAAAGTAACTCCAAAAAAAAATAATCTTAGTATTAGTAGAAGTAAAAAATTACAAAAAAGAGAAATAATACAAAGAAAAAATATACAATTAATCGACAAATTCTATCTTTTTTTTAAATTTTTGTTTGAAAGAATCTACACAAATATTCTTTTATGTGTCATTAATATTTGTTTACCTATCATTGTTAGATGTAAAATGATTACAGAACTTTGTCTTGAAGCAACAAAAAAAAATTTTGGTAAATCTATTTCCAAGAATAAAAGAAAACAAGAAATAATTACTCAAAAAAAGAACAACCCAATGCCATCTGTTTCACCTGAAAAAGGTACTCTTGATAAAAGTAAAACCAATTCATATATTTTTTATGATGTATCCTACATATCACAAGCATATGTATTTTTAAAATTATCACAACTTAAAATAAAAAACCCTTATAAATTCGTTTACCAATATAAAGGAATCCGCCCTTTTGTCAAAAAGGCTTCCTTTGCAAGACAAGGAATTATAATAGTTCGTTGTCAATTAAACCATAAAAAAATGCCGAGTTATGAAATAACTCAATGGAAAAAATGGTTAAGAGGACATTATCAATACGATTTATCTGAGATCAAACGATCTGTATTAATACCAAAAAAACGTCAAAATCGAGTTAATCAACGTCGTATAATTCAAAAGGAAAATACAAGTAAATGGGATTCAGATGAAAAAGACCAATTACAATTAATTCCTTTAAAAAAAAAATTATTAATATATTCATTATATAATAATAAAAATAAAGAGAATTTTGAAAAATTATCTAATTATGATCTTTTAGCATATAAATTTTTAAATTCTGAAAAAGAATCTTTTTTTTCCAGACCAGCCTTTCAAGGAAATAATAACCAAGAGATTTCTTTGAACAAGCCTAAAGAAACACTTTTTGAAATGTTGAATAACAGAGCTCTTTTAAATGGTCGGGATGATATTTTATATACGAAAAAGGATGTTGATAAAAAATATTTCGATTGTCAAATCCTAAAATTTGATCTTAGAGAAAAAGATGATATTGCAACTTGGCTTACGTCCATAAATACTCAAATTTATAGAAATAATTTAAAAAAAATTCTTAGTTTTCTTAATCTTCCAGAAATCAAACGAACAAATTCCCAGAAAGGGTTTTCCGATTGGATGGGAATGAATGCAGAAAGGAGAAAGGGTGGCATAGGAAATCCTGAACTTTGGTTCTTCTCCGAATTTCTCTTCCTTTATAAGATATATAAAAAAACACCGTGGTGTATACCAAGCAAATTACTTCTTTTAAATTTGAATATAAATGAAAAAAATAGGAGTGAAAATAAAAAAACCAAAGAAAAGGACAACGTTTTACTATTATCGAAAAAAAAACCTCCAAATAAAGATGAAAAGGAACCCCAAAACCAAAAAGACCCTGAATCTCTTACCCCGAAAAAAAATGATATTGAAGAAGATTCTACAAGATCAGAAGGGAAAAACATCAAACAATACAAAAGTAAGATAGAAGCAGAACTCGATTTATTCCTGAAACGTTATTTTATTTTTCAATTGCGCGGGAATAATGCTTTGACTCAAAAAATGCTTAGTAATATCAAAGTATATTGTCTCCTGCTTAAACTAATGGATCCAAAAAGGATTACCTTATCCTCCATTCAAAAAAAAGAACTGAATTTGAATATAATGTTGATTGATCCAAATTTAACTCTTAAAGAATTGCTGAACAAGAAAGCACTAATTATAGAACCCATTCGTCTGTCTGGAAAAAAAGACGGACAGTTTATTATGTATCAAATCATAAATATTTGCTTGATTCATAAGAGTAAGCACCAAACTAATCAAAAAGACCAAGAACAAAGATACGTTTCTAAGTCCCATTTGGCTGAAATTATTTCACCACATCAAAGAATAACTGCAAATATAAACAAAAATTTTGATTTGGTTATTCCTGAAAATATTTTATCCCTTAGACATTGTAGAACCTTTAGAATTTGTATTTATTTAAATTCAAAGAATAAAGATGTAGAAAAAAATATACTAGTTTGTAATGGAAAGAATGTGAAAAATAGCGAACAAGTTTCAAACGACAATAACGACCTTGATACAGAGAAAAATCAATTAATGAAATTTAAGGGATTTGTTTGGCCTAATTATCGATTAGAAGATTTGGCTTGTATGAATCGTTATTGGTTTAATACCACTAACGGCAGTCGTTTGAATATGTTAAGGCTACAGTTCTATTCCCAATTGAAAATGCGTGAATAATAAACTTTTTATATATCTTCGGTCCTAGAGTAAGTATAAAAAAATCCATTTTAATATTAAAATTCTATTATTATTATATAGTATATATTATATATAGAGAGTAGAGGGGATAACATAAATAGAGAGTAGAGGGGATAACATAAACAAAACACACAGCTCTCGTGTTTTATTGTCTAGTAGGCAACAAGAAAGTAAAAAATCGATCTTGAACTGATTCAACAAACTTTTTTTTTTACATCGAAATTCAATTAAATTCTTCGATCCAAAAATGGACTACTCCTTTTCGATCCCTAAATCTAAAAAATCCAATTGAAAATAGGATTGGTTGATTTGAATTAATAAAATCGAATTAGGAGGTAATAAACAAGTTTGGATTCGATTATTATATATACTATATACAATGTGCGGCATTATTGTGACTCGTTAAAATCCATATCTGTAAAAAAGGAGAACTCAATTTGTTTATGGTAAAACCATCATTAATTTCGGTTATTTCTCAAAAAGAAAACAAAGGTAATAGGGGGTCCGTTGAATTTCAAGTAGTCAACTTCACTAACAAAATAAGAAGACTTACTTCACATTTGGAATTGCACAAAAAAGACTCGTCATCTCAGAGAGGATTGCGCAAAATTTTGGGAAAACGTAAACGCCTGCTGAACTATTTGTCAAAAAAAAATATAGAACGCTATAAAGAATTAATTCGTGGGTTAGATAGTCGAGAAAAAAAAACGCGTTAATTTTATGCACAATTTCCTAGTTTTTAACTTCTTTTTACTTTAAGTTAAGCACTATATGCAAGAATGATTCAGGAAAAAACTTATGATTGCACCAACTATGAAAAAAAACCTCATGATAGTCAATATGGGGCCTCACCATCCCTCAATGCATGGTGTTCTTCGACTTATTGTTACTCTGGACGGTGAAGATGTTATTGACTGTGAACCAATATTGGGTTATTTACATAGAGGGATGGAGAAAATTGCAGAAAATCGAACAATTATACAATATTTACCTTATGTAACACGTTGGGATTATTTAGCTACTATGTTCACAGAAGCCATAACCGTAAATGGACCCGAACAGCTAGGAAATATTCAAGTACCTAAAAGGGCTAGCTATATCAGGGCTATTATGTTGGAGTTGAGTCGCATCGCTTCACATTTGTTATGGCTTGGACCTTTTATGGCAGATATTGGGGCACAAACTCCTTTCTTCTATATTTTTCGAGAACGAGAATTGATATATGACCTATTCGAAGCTGCTACCGGGATGCGCATGATGCATAATTATTTTCGTATCGGAGGGGTCGCTGCGGATCTACCCTATGGCTGGATCGACAAGTGTTTGGATTTTTGCGATTATTTTTTAACCGGAATTGATGAATATCAAAAGCTTATTACACGGAATCCAATTTTTTTAGAACGAACTGAAGGCGTAGGTATTATTGACACAGAAGAAGCCATAAATTGGGGTTTATCAGGGCCAATGCTACGCGCTTCCGGAATTCAGTGGGATCTTCGTAGAATCGATCATTATGAGTGTTACGACGAGTTCGATTGGGAAATTCAATGGCAAAAAGAGGGAGATTCATTAGCAAGGTATTTAGTACGAATCAATGAAATGAAAGAAGCCATCAAAATTATACAACAGGCGGTGGAAGGACTTCCAGGGGGACCCTACGAGAATTTAGAAACCCGACGCTTTGATAGAATAACAGACCCTAAAGACCCTAAATGGACTGATTTTGACTATCGATTCATTAGTAAAAAACCTTCTCCAACTTTTGAATTGTCCAAACAAGAACTTTATGTAAGACTCGAAGCCCCAAAAGGAGAATTGGGAATCTTTCTGATAGGAGATCGGAGCGTTTTTCCTTGGAGATGGAAAATTAGACCACCGGGGTTTATCAATTTGCAAATTCTTCCTCAGTTAGTTAAAAGAATGAAATTGGCTGATATTATGACGATACTAGGCAGCATAGATATCATTATGGGAGAAGTTGATCGTTGAAATGATAATTAATACAACAGAACTAGAAGAAGCTATCAATTCTTTTTCCAGAGTTGGATACTTAAAAGAAGTTTATGGCATTATATGGATCCTTGTCCCTATTTTGACGCTTGTATTAGGAATCACCTTAGGTGTCCTAGTAATTGTTTGGTTAGAAAGAGAAATATCTGCAGGGATACAACAACGCATTGGACCCGAATACACCGGGCCGTGGGGACTTCTTCAAGCTCTCGCAGACGGTACAAAACTGCTTTTAAAAGAGAATCTTCGCCCATCTAGAGGAGATACTCGTTTATTCAGTATAGGACCGTCCATAGCAGTAATATCCATTTTACTAAGTTATTCAGTAATTCCGTTTAGCTATCGCTTTATTATATCTGATCTTAGTATTGGTGTTTTTTTATGGATCTCTGTTTCGAGTCTTGCTCCGGTTGGACTTCTTATGGCGGGCTATGGATCAAATAATAAATATTCTTTTTTAGGTGGATTAAGGGCTGCTGCCCAATCAATTAGTTATGAAATACCATTAACTCTATGTGTATTATCAATATCTCTACGTGCGATTCGGCGAAACACACACGCTTTAATTTATTTTCTTTCCAGTAAGTTGTCTTTCTAGAAAGAACATTAAACGAGTTTTTTCATTTATCCGTAAGGTTGATGAACTAAATCAGATAGTTATATGAGTGAAAAAAAAAATGGCTTAATAATTTGCTATTAATGAAATAAAATCTCATTTTCTATGTACAAGAATTAAATCTAAAGTAAACAGAAAAAGTCGATACTTTTTACCCCAAGCGTAGTTGATTAGTTATCATAGCTTGAAGCGGACTTAAAAAATAAACTAAATGAGGTTTTTATTATCTATTTCGGTAGATCTATTACCTGAATCAAAGATAAAAAGTGGGTGATTCGGAAGACCAAGATACACAAAGGATTAGTAATTGATATTTTATAAAGTATCCATGAGGATATTTAGTTATAGAAAGGAAATCCTAATTGGGGCGGTAAGTTCGTAGAAATGTCACTAAGTACTCCCCAAGATTTCGATCCCGAGTATCTTCCTATCCACGAATTAAATAAATAACTATCGAGAACGAAGAAATCTTTTATTTTTGTTACTGTCCCTTTTTGAGAAAGGAGAATATAAGAAACAAATTAAAATAGAAAGAATAGAATTGCAAAAGATATGTTTTTTATTCATAACTAGTTCTTTACTTTTCAATTTTTAATAAATTTAATTTTTGTTTTGTTATGGACGTCTAATTCTTTCTTTGTATTCATAATAAAAAATGATAATTTAAAATATTTAGATGATATTCTTATCATTCTTAAATTTTTTTTTATTTAAGTATAAAACCATTAATCAACAAAGAAAAATGAAAATTTTTAAAATAAAAGATGAGATCAATTCAGAAGCACTTTTTTTTTTAATCTAGCAGACAGAATGCCGTTGGTCGAATTCTAGGCCCTAGGATAAGAGTTTGATTCTCTATCAATTATACAAGCAAATAATGGCGAATGGTCCTTAGATTCATTTTAACCTATGAGGAGCCGTATGAGTTGAAAATCTCATGTACGGTTTTGTAATAGCGACAAAACAGTGATGTTATTGTCGACTATGATTATCTAATAGTTCAAGTACAGTTGATATAGTTGAAGCCCAGGCAAAATATGGTTTTTGGGGATGGAATTTGTGGCGTCAACCTATAGGGTTTATCATTTTTTTAATTTCTTCTCTAGCCGAGTGTGAAAGATTACCTTTTGATTTACCGGAAGCCGAAGAAGAATTAGTAGCAGGTTATCAAACCGAATATTCGGGAATTACATTTGGTTTATTTTATGTTGCTTCATATCTAAATCTACTAATTTCTTCATTATTTGTAACAGTTCTTTACTTAGGGGGTTGGAATTTTTCTATTCCATACATATTCGTTCCCGAGCTTTTTGACATAAATAAAAGAGGTCAAGTCTTTGGAATACTAATCGGTATTTTTATTACATTAGCTAAAACTTATTTGTTCTTATTTAGTTCGATTGTAACAAGATGGACTTTACCGAGGCTGAGAATGGACCAACTCTTAAATCTTGGATGGAAATTTCTTTTACCCATTTCTCTAGGTAATTTATTATTAACTACTTCATTCCAGCTTTTTTCACTATAAAGAACTATAATATTCTATGTTCCTAATCTGTCTGAAACTAAGAGAAAGAAAAAAATAAAAAGATATGTTATTTCTAGGTATTTCGATATGTTCCCTATATTAACTCAGGTCTCGAATTCTTTGCATCAAACAATACGAGCTGCCAGGTACATTGGTCAAGGGTTCATGATTACCCTGTACCACACGAATCGTTTACCTGTAACGATTCAATACCCCTACGAAAAATTGATCACATCGGAACGGTTCCGAGGACGAATTCACTTTGAATTTGATAAATGCATTGCTTGTGAGGTATGTATGCGTGTATGTCCTATAGATCTACCCGTTATTGATTGGAAATTGGAAACGGATATTAGAAAGAAACGATTACTTAATTACAGTATTGATTTTGGAATCTGTATATTTTGTGGTAATTGCGTTGAATATTGTCCGACCAATTGTTTATCAATGACTGAAGAGTATGAGCTTTCTACTTATGATCGTCACGAATTGAATTATAATCAAATGGCTCTAGGCCGGTTGCCGGTATCAATAATTGATGATTACACAATTCGAACAATTTCGGCGAATTCATACAAAATAACAAATATAAAACCCTTGATTTAAAAATAAAAAACTTAAAAAAAAAAGCCTAATATTAATATAATATTGGATGTAAATAAATGGGGTTTTTACTGGATTACTACAAAAGAAAAGGTGGGTGACAAGAATCCTGTTTTCATTTTGATTTGAAATCCATTTCTATTTGAAAAAAAAAAAAAAAAAAAAATAATTATTTAAAAAAATTAAATTCAAATCAACAAATCAAATAAAAAATCAAATAAAAATATAATAAAATTTAATAAAATATAAAATAAATATTTAAATAAATTGAAATAATTAAATATTTAATTTATTTAATTTTATTTAATTAAATTTAAATTTAAATATTGAAATAATATTAAAATTAAATATTAATATAAATTAAATATTAATATTAATTAAAATTAATTAAATTTAAATAATATTAAAATATTAAATAAAAATATTAAATAAAAAAAATATTAAATAAAATATAAAATAAATATTAAATTAATATTAAATATTATTAAATTTAAATTTAAAAATATAATTTAATTCACTTATAAATATAATATATAATATAATTTAATTCACTCTACCACTTTCAAGAATAGAAAAAGTACGATACTGATAATTGTATCTAGATCAATACTCAAAACCTCCAGCCAACCCTTAGTCTATTCCTTAGTCTATTAAAAATTCTAGTTTTTTAGTATAACTCCTTTTTGCCGGGTCAAGTCAACAAAAGCATGAACTAGTTAGATTTTTTTTTATAAAAAATGGATTTACCTGGACCAATACAGGATTTTCTTTTAACATTGCTGGGATTCGGTCTTATATTAGGAAGTTTGACATTAATATTACTTCCAAATCCAATTTATTCGGCTTTTTCATTAGGATTGGTTCTTTTTTGTATATCTTTGTTCTATATTCTATCGAACTCGTATTTTGTAGCCGCCGCGCAGCTCCTTATTTATGTAGGGGCTATAAATGTTTTAATCATTTTTGCTGTGATGTTCATGAATGATTCAGAATATTACAAAGATTTTCGTCTTGGTACCGTCGGGGATCGAGTTACTTCAGTAGTTTCTACAAGTCTTTTTATTTCACTAATTGCCACTATTTTAGACACCTCTTGGTATGGACTCTTTTGGACTACAAAATCAAATCAGATTCTGGAGCAAGATTTGATAAGTACTAGCCAACAAATTGGAATTCATTTATCAACCGATTTTTTTCTTCCATTTGAACTTAGTTCAATAATTCTTTTAGTGGCTTTAATAGGTGCAATTGCTATAGCTCGTCAATAAAAAATAAATAATAAATTTTTAAAAATTTAAATAAAAAACAATAGAATAAAAGAAACAGTAATATTAAAACATTGGAATTCCTATCGAAAATACAATATAAAAATTTACGTTTTATTTTAGATCGATCTATTCCCAATCTATTCTCTTAGTCTGTTCCATACTTGTTGGGATCAAATTGAGTCAACTTGTCTTGAGATTAAAATGAAGCTAAATAGGTAAGGAGTTGATTAATGATGCCCGAAGATATACTTGTTTTGAGTGCCTATTTATTTGCTATTGGTATCTATGGATTAATCACAAGTCGAAATATGGTTAGAGCCCTTATGTGTCTTGAACTCATATTAAATTCAGTTAATATCAATTTTATAACATTTTCTAATATTTTAGATAATCGTCAATTAAGAGGCGACATTTTCTCTATTTTTGTTATCGCTATTGCAGCCGCTGAAGCAGCTATTGGGCCAGCTATTGTTTCATCAATTTATCGTAACAGAAAATCCATTCGTATTAACCAATCTAATTTGTTGAGTAAATAAATCCCATATATGGAAATTTTTATACTCATAAATATAAATATAGTGGGTTAATAAGGGTAAGATATGATCTTGCTTGTAAAAACATAACAACTCAAAGTATTTTGGGCCTCGTTACTAAAAAAATTTTATTTTTAAGTAGATTGATCTCGATGACTTATGACTTATTGATTCGTCTGGTATCGAAATAGAGTATTCCTTTATATTTATAAGTTTTTTTACTAGACCGAAATTTTATGACGTTCAACAATATATAGATTCAATGTCACATTCAGTAAAGATTTATGATACATGTATAGGATGTACTCAATGTGTTCGAGCGTGTCCCACGGATGTATTAGAAATGATACCCTGGGATGGTTGTAAAGCTGGCCAAATAGCTTCGGCCCCAAGGACCGAGGACTGTGTTGGTTGTAAGAGATGTGAATCCGCCTGCCCAACGGATTTCTTGAGTGTTCGGGTTTATTTAGGGAATGAAACAACTCGCAGCATGGGTCTAGCTTATTAATCGTTTTACAAAATTTTACTTGAATCCATTTCATTTTCTTTTTTTTTTTTTACCGACAAAACTCTGTGCTCAAACTAGTTTGAGCACAGAGTTTTCTGAGCCAAGTCTATCTTGTCTTTACCACGAATCATTTTCCGTGCTTAACAATAATTGTGGTTTTGCCAATAATTGCGGGTTCCTTAATTTTCTTTCTTCCGCATAGAGGAAATAGAGTAATACGTTTGTATACTATATGCATATGTATTTTAGAGCTGCTTCTAACGACTTATGCATTTTCTTATCATTTCCAATCGGATTATCCATTAATACAATTAGTCGAAGATTATAAGTGGATCCATTTTTTGGATTTCCATTGGAGATTGGGAATAGATGGACTATCTATAGGACCCATTTTACTGACAGGATTCATCACTACTTTAGCTACTTTAGCTGCATGGCCAATTACTCGGGATTCTAAATTATTTCATTTTCTGATGTTAGCAATGTACAGTGGACAAATAGGATTATTTTCTTCGCGGAACCTTTTACTTTTTTTTCTGATGTGGGAGTTAGAATTAATTCCCGTGTATTTACTTGTATTTATATGGGGAGGAAAAAAACGTCTGTACTCAGCTACAAAGTTTATTTTGTATACAGCGGGGGGTTCCATTTTTCTTTTAATGGGCGTTCTAGGTATTGGTTTATATAGTTCTACTGAACCAGTATTAAATTTTGAAATATTGGTCAATCGGTCTTATCCTGTGGCATTGGAAATTATATTATATATTGGATTTTTTATTGCTTTTGCAGTCAAATTACCAATGATACCCCTACATACATGGTTACCGGATACTCATGGAGAAGCCCATTATAGTACTTGTATGCTTTTAGCCGGAATATTATTAAAAATGGGAGCTTATGGATTAGTTCGCATGAATATGGAATTATTTCCTCATGCTCATTCTATATTCTCTCCTTGGTTGCTGATAGTAGGCGCAATACAAATAATCTATGCAGCTTTAACATCTCTTGGTCAACGTAATTTAAAAAAAAGAATAGCCTATTCTTCTGTATCGCATATGGGTTTCATACTTATAGGAATTGGTTCTATCACCGATATGGGACTGAACGGAGTCCTTTTACAAATAATTTCTCATGGATTTATTGGTGCTGCACTTTTTTTCTTGGCTGGAATAACTTATGATCGCATACGTCTCGTTTATCTTGATGAAATGGGTGGAATAGCTATCCGAATGCCAAAGCTATTTACGATGTTTAATAGCTTTTCAATGGCCTCTCTTGCATTACCAGGTTTAAGTGGTTTTTTTGCCGAATTAATAGTATTTTTTGGATTAATTACTAGTTCAAAATATCTTTTAATGACAAAATTTATAATTACTCTTGTAATGGCAATTGGAATAATATTAACTCCCATTTATTTATTAGCTATGTTACGTCAAATGTTCTATGGATACAAGATTTTTAGTATTTCAAATTACTCTTTTTTGGATTCTGGGCCCCGAGAGTTATTTCTTTTAATCTGTATTTTCTTACCCGTACTAGGTATTGGTATGTATCCTGATTTCGTTCTTTCACTATCAGTTCAAAAAGTGGAACTTATTCTATCTAATTCTTTTAATAACTAGTTTTTTTTTTAACTTATCGCTTAGTTCTACAATCTACAATCACAAAAAAAAGGCTTTTTTTCTTCTCTTTTCTTATCTTAACTAAAATTTCGTACGTTAACTAAATAAAATAAATTAACTAAATAAATTAAGTTGAGCCGATCCGAACCCGGTGAATCAAATATTTGATTCACCGGGTTCGGGTCGGCTTTAACGATACGTGCTGTTTACCTTTGGATTTCTAAAAAATCTTTTTATAATTTATAATTCAATTAGATAATAATGGAAATGAGCCATAACTGTGTAGTCCTAGTCCGAAAAGATTTACCCCAAAATAGCATATCCAAATTAGAAGAAATCCAATAGACGCCACAATTGATGACTTTATACCCTTCCATTTTGTTCGAATATGTAAATAAATGGCAAATACAATCCAAGTAATAAAAGCCCAAGTTTCTTTTGGATCCCAACTCCAATAAGAGTCCCACGCTTCATTAGCCCATACCGCTCCAGAAATAATTCCTAGGGTTAAAAAGATAAAACCTAGACTGATAACTCGATAACTCCAATAATCCAATTGCTTAAGCAATTGTGACCTGTAGAAGTTTTTTTTACCCCAAAAATAAGTATTTTGTAAACTAATACCCCGTTCTTTTATGTATTCGGTTTTGGCAAATTTTAACGAGTCATTAAAATTTAAAAAATTATTACTCATAGAAAAAACGGTTCTTGTTTTTCTAACTGTAATGGCTAGAAGCGATACTGATAATAATGATCCACATAAAAGTGCCGCATATCCTAATATCATCATACTTACGTGCATTATTAGCCACTCGGATTGAAGAGCGGGGGACAATATTGTTGATTCGTGTATTGCAGTTAAAAGACCCGAAGTAGCAAAGCCCTGTGTAAAAACAGCACTTGGCCCAATTATGGTGCTTAAAAGATTTTTCGTTTTTTTGAAATATGGAACTATATGAATCAGGGACAAACTCCATGAAAGAAAAATTAACGATTCATATAAATTACTTAGCGGAAAATGTCTCGAATTAATCCAACGAGTAATTAATAATCCCGTTATAGATAAAAAGGTAATTAGCATGCCCTTTTCGGATGAGTAATAGAGTTTTACGATTTCATCAACTAAAAAGGTTATTAACTGAATTGTAATTATAATTGAAACGATTGAAAAAGAAATATGAGTTAATATATGTTCTAATGTTGAAAATATCATAAGAATCTTGAATTCTAAAATCGCAATCAGGAATTGAATATAGGATCTATTTACTTTTTTGGAGATGCAATGCCGCTACTCGGATTCGAACCGAGATGCTCTAGCACTGCTTCCTAAGAGCAGCGTGTCTACCAATTTCACCATAGCGGCTTAGCTTCAACTCATAATATTATATCAGTAACCAATCGTCCAGATTTAAGAATTTAATTAGGTTAAATTTATGGATATGGAAAGGTTAAAATTGCTAAATAAAAATTAGTTCAAACATCTATTTGATTTCAACGTTCCTTTTTTCTGTTTAGGGTTTTATTGTGTATTGTTGAATCCTTCTAAAACTACAATTACTCTGCAATAAACAAAACTAGAATTAAGGGTTCGAACCTATCCCTAGCCCGTTTTGGTTAGTCAAGTTTTTTGACGTATTTTATTTACATTTACTAAATTCAACCCCCCCACAAAAAAAAATGTTCAATGAATTTTTTTAATATAATTATTAATTATAATTAATAATAATTATAATTTTTAATTTTGAATAGGGTAATCCGAATTTTTAGGATTTGGCATATTCGAAGTTTTAAGTTAAGAGCGGAATGAATTCCATTCCCTATTGATTAATTCAACATTCAACAGGGAATGGAACTCGGGAATTTTTTTTTTTTTATATTTTTATAAATATAAATAAGTCAATTTTTTAGCGGGACGGTTGGAATGTTTCCACCGTTTTTACTTGTTTTACTTGTTCTATTTCTTTGTTGTACAAAAAAAACTTTTTGAATTCCCAGTTGAAAGAGATTTACCCAAGGAAAACGCTTTTAACGCTGCCCAATACCCCTCCCTTTTCCAAAAATTTTTACGAACACGTTTTTTTGATGCAGAAGTACGTTTTTTTGGAACTGCCATTTAACTTAAAATTAAGAGATTTCTCGTTGATATAGCTGAATGTGAAAGACATTTATTTGTTAAGTTATTCAAAAAAAAACAGGTTATTTTCTAATTCATTAGGTATTTTTTTTTCTCGATAATATTTTATTTTAATTTTGTTTGAACTATTAAAATAAAAGTTGAAAGGTATGATAAAATCACATAAAATTTTACTAAAAAAACTAATAGACTTCGTTTTTTTTTTTAGTAACTTTCAAAACCTGTAAAAACATCCTGAATTTGACTTGAATTGTCAAAGTGGAAGTAGATCTAGTAATTAATTTCTTTTTTACGGGGGTTTGACCGATTATAAATTCTTGATTTCAATATCTGATGTATTTATGAGAAATTCTGAAAGCAACCTAATAAGTCTAACTAAAAAAAAACTTATAATTATAGATAATTATAGTTAAGTTAGTACATAGATTCATATTCATTTTCCATTTGTTAATTTTAGTCATTTTTTTCAAACAAGATAATGGCTGGTGAATTCGAACTAATTAATAAACTAATAAATTTAATCTAATTAAAAAATATTAAAATATTAATAAATAATTAAATAAAAAAAAAAAAATAATTAATATTAATAAATTAATAAAAGAGTTAAAATTTTTTTTATGGAAACGACATATCAATATACGTGGATCATACCT